TCGTATTAACCAATCAAATTTATTGAATAAATAGTATTTATTATATAAATATATAAAAATATGAATATTCATAAATAAATTTCAAGTAGGTTGGATACGGGTAAGATATGATCGTGGTTACAAAAACATAAGAAATCAAAGTATTTTGGCCCTCGCTCATAACCCAATTGGGAAGTAGATTGATTCTGATCACTCATTGATTCGTCTGGTATCTAAATATCGGATTCATTTATAAGTTAGTTTACTAGACCGAAACTTTATGACGTTCAAAAATGTATAGATCCAATGTCACATTCAGTAAAGATTTATGATACATGTATAGGATGTACTCAATGTGTCCGAGCGTGTCCCACCGATGTATTAGAAATGATACCCTGGGACGGATGTAAAGCTAAACAAATCGCTTCTGCTCCAAGGACCGAGGATTGTGTTGGTTGTAAGAGATGTGAATCTGCCTGTCCAACGGATTTCTTGAGTGTTCGAGTTTATTTATGGCATGAAACAACTCGCAGTATGGGTCTAGCTTATTGATACCTTCCATAAAATTCTACTTGAATCCATTTGATTTTTTTTACCGACAAAATCCGTGCTCAAAATATTTTGAGCACGGATTTTTCTGGCCCAAGTGTATCTTGTCTTTACCACGAACCATTTTCCTTGCTTAACACTAATTGTAGTTTTGCCCATTTTTTTTGGTTCCTTAATTATATTTCTTCCGCATAGAGGAAATAGAGTAATCCGCTGGTATGCTATATGTATTTGTATCTTAGAACTTCTTCTAACGACTTATGCATTCTGCTATCATTTCCAATCGGATGATCCATTAATACAACTAGTGGAGGATTATAAATGGATCAATTTTTTTGATCTCCATTGGAGATTAGGAATAGATGGAATCTCTATAGGACCCATTTTACTGACGGGATTCATAACTACTTTAGCTACTTTAGCAGCTTGGCCAGTTACTCGAGATTCTCGCTTATTTCATTTCCTCATGTTAGCAATGTACAGTGGGCAAATAGGATTATTTTCTTCTAGGGACCTTTTACTTTTTTTTCTCATGTGGGAGTTAGAATTAATTCCCGTTTATCTACTTGTATCCATGTGGGGAGGAAAAAAACGTCTGTACTCAGCTACAAAATTTATTTTGTACACAGCGGGGGGTTCCATTTTTCTTTTAATGGGAGTTCTGGGTATCGGTTTATATGGTTCTACTGAACCAATATTAAATTTTGAAATATTAGCCAATCAGTCCTATCCTGTGGCCTTGGAAATAATATTTTATATTGGATTTTTTATTGCTTTTGCTGTCAAATTGCCAATCATACCTCTACATACATGGTTACCAGATACCCATGGAGAAGCGCATTATAGTACTTGTATGCTTCTAGCCGGAATTTTATTAAAAATGGGAGCATATGGATTAGTTCGGATCAATATGGAATTATTCCCTCATGCTCATTCTATATTTTCTCCTTGGTTGATGATAGTAGGCGCAATGCAAATAATCTATGCAGCTTCAACATCTCTCGGTCAACGTAATTTAAAAAAAAGAATAGCCTATTCCTCTGTATCTCATATGGGTTTCATAATTATAGGAATAGGTTCTATCACCGATATGGGACTCAATGGAGCCCTTTTACAAATAATCTCTCATGGATTTATTGGTGCTGCACTTTTTTTCTTGGCCGGGACGACTTATGATAGAATACGCCTTGTTTATCTTGACGAAATGGGTGGAATAGCTATCCCAATGCCAAAAATATTTACGATGTTCAGTATCTTTTCGGTGGCCTCCCTTGCATTACCAGGTATGAGTGGTTTTGTTGCCGAATTAATAGTCTTTTTTGGACTAATTACTAGTCAAAAATATCTTTTAATGACAAAGCTCCTAATTACTTTTGTAATGGCAATTGGAATGATATTAACTCCTATTTATTTATTATCTATGTTACGCCAGATGTTTTATGGATACAAAATATTTAATGTTCGAAACTCTTATTTTTTTGATTCTGGACCACGAGAGTTATTTCTTTTGATCTCTATTTTTTTACCCGTACTAGGTATTGGTATGTACCCTGATTTAGTTCTTTCACTATCAGTTGAAAAAGTGGAAGTTATTCTATCTAATTTTTTTTATAGATAGTTTTTATGAATAAAAACTATCTATAAAAAAAATGATAATTTTTTAAAATGTTCATTGTACAATGACAAAAAGAAGGCTTTTCTTCTTCTCTTGTCTTAAGTAAAAACCTTGTGTGAACTGGCGAGAACCGCGCGAGTTCACACAAGGTTTTTTATCTCATATGCGCTGTACACTTTTTTATTCCTATTAGAAAGAACCCCCTTTTGAATTCAATTAGATGTTAATGTAAATGAACCATAACTATGTAGCCCTATTCCTAATAGATTGACCCCAAAATAGCATATCCAAATTATAAGAAATCCAATAGACGCCACAATTGCCGAATTTGTACCCTTCCATTTTTTATTCGTTCGAATATGTAAATAAATCGCGAATATAATCCAAGTAATAAAAGCCCAGGTTTCTTTTGGATCCCAACTCCAATAGGATCCCCATGCTTCGTTAGCCCATACTGCTCCAGAAAGAATTCCTATGGTTAAAAAGATAAATCCTAGACTAATAACCCGATAACTCCAATAATCCAATTGTTGAATCAATTGCAACCTGTAATAATTCCTTGGAGAAAAAAAAGTAATATTTTCTAAAACATTACTTCGTTCATTCATGTATTCGATTTCACCAAAGAAAAATGACTCGTTTAAATTTAATAAATGATTACTCGTAGAAAAAAACTTGCTCTTTTTTTTAACTGTAATGACTAGAAGTGATACTGATAATAATGATCCACATAAAAGGGCCGCATAGCCTAAGATCATCATACTTACGTGCATTATTAGCCACTCGGATTGAAGAGCGGGTACTAATATTGTAGATTCTTGTATTTCAGTTAAAAGACCTGAAGTAGCAAAGCCCTGGGTAAAAATAGCACTTGGACCAATTATTGTACTTAGAATTTTTTGATTTTTTTTGAAATACGGAACTATATGAGTAAGGGAAAAACTCCATGAAAGAAAGATTAAGGATTCATATAAATCACTTAGTGGAAAATGTCCCGAATAAATCCAACGAGTAATTAATAATCCTGTTATACAGAAAAAAGTAATTATCATGCCCTTTTCGGATGAATCATATAGTTTTACGATTTCATCGACTAAAAAGTTTATCAAATGAATTGTAATTATAATTGAAACGATTGAAAAAGAAATATGAGTTAATATATGCTCTAAGGTTGAAAATATCATAAAAAAGGACTCCCTAAATTATAAAATCGAAATCGGGAATTGAATTCATTATTCATTTTATTCATTATAGGACCTATTTATTTTTTTTAAGAGATGACATGCCGCTACTCGGACTCGAACCGAGATGCTCTAGCACTGCTTCCTAAGAGCAGCGTGTCTACCAATTTCACCATAGCGGCTTGTCTTGAACTCATAATATCCTATGAATAAACAATCGTCTAGATTTAAGAATTCAATTGGGTTCCATATTTTTTAGGAAAGATAAAAATTGATGAATAAAAATTCATTCAAATAGGTGTTTGAAGGTTCATTATTTGAATTTTAGTTTAGGGTCTTCCCTTTATTGTGTATTTTATACTCTCCTCGACTTGAACTTTCTTTAAAACTATATAATCCTACTAGGAATTCTAGGAATTAAGGGCTAGAACCCCCAAAAAACATTTTTTGGTTTAATGAATTGTTTTTGATTTATTTTATTTCAAAATTTTAAAAGTGAAACTAAAAAATTCATTTTAGCAATGAAAAAAAAGCCTATTTTGGATCATTCAAAATCGACACATATTTATTAGAGAATATCTTCACTAAGTGTTTTTATGTGGATTGACGGCGCAAGATATATGGGGTCTGTATAGGAATTTAAATCAATAAAAAAAATAAAGTTGCACAAAACAAAAAAGAAAACCTTATATTATTTATATTATAAATAGGTTGATAGGGAAAATCATACTTCCTGCCTTGGAAATGATAAAATATACTCAAAAGAAAATTGAGTATCTTGTGTTTTTTGTTTTTGAATTCGGTAAGGTAAACAGAAGAATTCTTATTCTACATAGTCTAAGAGCCGAACGACTTCCATTCCCTGTTGATTAACTCAATAAGGAATGGAAGTCGGGATTTGGATTTTCGAAACGAAATGAGTCAATTTTTCAATCAGGCCAATTTTTATTATTCCAACATGTTATGTTTTATTACTTATTTTATTTGTTTGTCGCACAAAAAAACTTTTAGAATTCCCGGTAGAAAGAGATTTCCCTAAAGAAAACGCTTTTAAAGCTGCCCAATACCCCTTCCTTTTCCAAAAATTTTTACGAATACGCTTTTTTGACGCAGAAGTGCGTTTTTTTGGAACTGCCATTTAAATAAAAATTAAGAGATTACTCATTGGTATAGCTGGATGTGAAAGACATCTATTGTTAAAAAAAATATGCGCTTTTCTAATTCATTATGTAATGTATTTATTTTATAGATAATATTTATTTTCTAAAAATATAATAGATAAGATGAGTGAAAGATATGGGAAAATCGCATAAAATATTACTAATTTATAAAAATAGAAAAAAGAAGAATCTTTTTTGTAACTTGTCAAAATTGGGAAAAATATGCCTAATTTCACTTGCATTTTAAAATTATAAGGAGGCTAGTAATTTAATATGATTTGACCAATTAGAACTTCTTGATTTGAATATTTGAAGTATTTAATAGAAACTCAGAAAAAATAAATAAAAATTAAAAAATTTTATTGAAGTTAGTTTAGGTTAGTGCGTAGCTTCATTTATTTATTGATCTTTCAAAAGAGGTAAGGTCCGGTGAATCAGAAACAATTAATATTAATTAATAATTAAATTTTTTTTATGGAACAGATATATCAATATGCGTGGATTATACCCTTCCTT